CGAATAAACCTCGTAATCGTAAAAAAGTGGGTTTTTTCGCTATAGGCCTAGCAAATGAAAAATTGGGATAGGATCCTATAAGATCTCCCCCCTTCAAAATCGGACGTGAAAGTTTCCTCTCGCCCGGCTCAAGTAGTTACAGCAAACAAATAAAGAAAAGAATTCTGGTTTTGTTTTCAAAGAAATTCTAGAAAATCGCCAAAACAAAAGATCTACTCATTACTCAAGTTTCATTGAAGACTAAGAACCATTTCCTTGATTCACTCGTTTTTTCTTTTTTTGGTGTTATTTTGTGAATTCTGTCTTTTTATTCAATTAAATTACAAAAAAAAAATGAACTGCGAAATTCTTGAGTAGTCTACCTCCCTTCAAATGATGAATCCCCTTAAAATAAAAATAGAAGTCACTTGAAATTCAGAAGGAATTTACTTGTCTATGTATTGCTCTATTCGATCTTTTAGGTCACGGCTTCACCTCGACGGTTATACTACGATGCCTTTAAAGCCTATATGCGACGGATAGACTCTTGTAACCATAACATATTTGCTTGCGTATATGAACATAATTTCTTTCTAAATGAAAAAGAATGGTTAATTCCACAAAAACAAACAAAAAAGATTTCTGTTTTTTACAAAGATTTCTGTTTTTTACGAGGTACAACTAGAAATTACTATTTCTTTGTCACGAAATCGACCATGGATCAATTCCCCTTTCATTTGGGAGTATTTAATACACCCATAATTCTGAGCTTCATGTTCCTCCTCCCAAGAGACATGTCAGAGCCAGGGCATCCCCTTTGTATTGAATGGGATGACAGTTTCTCATTCCGAATCTGTAAAATCATAATTTCGATCAAATCACACATCGCAGTATACTAGGCCCTCTAATTCTTTCAGAGGTTTATCTAAAAAATTCGCGATATAACTAGGAAGACGTTTCAAATACCACACGTGGGTTACTGGGCATGCCAATTTAATATAGCCCATTTGATACCTTCGTATTCGAGAATCAACAAATTCGACTCCGCATTGTTCGCAAAACTTTTGGTCTTCTTTTTCATCTCCAATTACTCGATAATTTCCACACGCACAAATTCCACTTTTTATAGGTCCAAAAATTCTTTCACAAAATAATCCATCTTTTTCTGGTTTATTGGTTTTGTAATGAAAAGTATAAGGTTTTGTCACCTCTCCAACTATCTCCCCATTAGGTAGGATTTTTGTAGCCCAAGCAGTTATTTGTTGAGGAGAAACTAATCCAATTCGGAGTTGTTGATGTTTATACTGATCGATCATAGAAAAAAAATTCGAATTTATTCCGATTAAGCTTCCATCCTATTAATCTGGAAGTTTCTCTCAGATACAAGGAAATGATTTAGTTCCAAAGCTAAAGATCGTAGTTCTCGAACGAGCAGTCGAAAAGATTCTGGAGCATCCTCAGGGTTAGGTATTGTTCCCCCAATGATCGTAGTACCGAGTACTTCTTGGCGAGCTTTAATATGATCCGATTTATAAGTAAGCATCTCTTGTAAAATATGAGCAACACCAAATCCTTCTAGAGCCCAAACCTCCATCTCTCCTACCCGCTGTCCTCCTTGCTTGGCTCTTCCTCTAAGGGGTTGTTGTGTAACAAGTGCATAATGTCCACTAGAACGGCCATGGATTTTATCATCAACTTGATGAATTAATTTTAATATATAAGGATTTCCTATTATAACAGGTTGTTCAAAAGGATCTCCCGTCCTTCCATCAAATATTCGACTCTTTCCCGGATACTCGGGTTCAAATACCCACGGATTCGCTGTTTGCTTACTGGCTTCATATAATTCCGAAAACACTAGTTTTCTCGAAGCCTCTTGTTCATATCTCTCATCAAAAGGTGCTATTCGATAATGTCTACCTAGCAGACTTCCTGCTAACCCAAGCGAACATTCAAATAGCTGTCCTACATTCATTCGGGAAGGTACTCCTAATGGGTTAAAGATCATATCAATGGGTCTTCCATCTTGCAAATAAGGCATATCTTGTCTAGGCAAAATTCGAGAAATGATACCCTTATTTCCATGCCTTCCAGCCACTTTATCGCCTACTTTTATTTCACGTTTCTGTAAAATATATACATGAATCGTTTCTGGATTATAACTGGAGCCCCCCTTTTTATGGATCCATCTCACATCAATAACCCGCCCCCTCCCACCTATAGGTAATTTTAGACAAGTTTCCTTTGATGTGGATACCTGAATGCCAAGTATAGCTCGTAATAATCTATCTTCGGGGGTATACGAAGATTCTTTTGCCATCTGAGGCGTTAATTTACCTACCAAAATATCACCTGTTTCTACCCATGATCCCAGCCTCACAATTCCATTTTTGTCTAAATTTCGGAGTAAATGAGCTTCTAAATGTGGTATTTCGCTAGTAACCTTTTCAGGGCCTTGACTTGTCACATAAGTCTGAATTTCATATCTCCGTATGTGAAAAGAAGTATAAATATTCTCATA